GATTTATATGCTTATTCTGATCGGAATATTCAAATTATTTTCATCGAATGACTATTCATCTATTGTATTTTCATGGAAATGAGGGGCAAGAAAGTTCTATGGAAAAATGGCGGTTCGATTCGATGTTGTTTAACGGGGAGTTAGAATACAGGTGTAGGCTAAGTAAATCAATGGACAGTCTTGGTCCTTTTGAAAATACCAGTGTAAGTGAAGATCCAATTTTAAATGATATGGATAAAGACATTTTAAATTTTAGCGACAAGTCTAATTACAGTAATGTTGATCATTTAGTCGGCGACAGATACATTCGGAATTTCATATCTGATGACACTTTTTTCGTTAGGGATAGTAATAGGGACAGTTATTCCATATATTTTGATATTGAAAATCAAAATTTTGAGATTGACAACAACCGTTCTTTTCTAAGTGAACTAAAAAGTTCTTTTTATAGTTATCAGACTTCTAGTTATATGAATAATGCACCCCAAAGTGACGATACTCGCCACGATCGTTACATGTATGATACTAATTCTCATCATAGTTGGAATAATCACATTAATAGTTGTATTGACAGTTATCTTGGTTCTCAAATTTGTATTGATAGTTATATTTTAAGCAACAGTAACAATTACAGTGACAGCTACATTTATAGTTACATTTGTGGCGAAAGCGTAAATAGTAGTAAAAGCGAGAGTTCCAGTATAAAAACTAGCACAGATGATAGTGATTTTAGTATAAGTTCTAATAATTTAAATGTAACTCAAAAATACAGGCATTTGTGGATTCAATGCGAAAATTGTTATGGATTAAATTATAAGAAATTTTTAAAATCAAAAATGAATATTTGTGAACAATGTGGATGTCATTTGAAAATGAGTAGTTTTGATAGAATCGAACTTTCGATTGATCCCGGTACTTGGGATCCTATGAACGAAGACATGGTCTCTCTGGATCCCATTGAATTTCATTCGGAGGAGGAACCTTATAAAGATCGTATTGATTCTTATCAAAAAAATACAGGATTAACTGAGGCTGTTCAAACAGGCACAGGTCAACTAAATGGTATTCCCGTAGCAATTGGTGTTATGGATTTTCAGTTTATGGGTGGTAGTATGGGATCTGTAGTGGGCGAAAAAATCACACGTTTGGCCGAGTATGCTACCAATCAATTTTTACCTCTTATTCTAGTGTGTGCTTCCGGAGGAGCACGCATGCAAGAAGGAAGCTTGAGCTTGATGCAAATGGCTAAAATATCTTCCGCTTTATATGATTATCAATTAAATAAAAAGTTATTTTATGTAGCAATCCTTACATCCCCTACCACAGGCGGGGTGACGGCTAGTTTTGGTATGTTGGGAGATATCATTATTGCCGAACCCAATGCTTATATTGCATTTGCAGGTAAAAGAGTAATTGAACAAACATTGAATAAGACAGTACCTGAGGATTCACAAGTGGCTGAATATTTATTCCATAAGGGCTTATTCGATCCAATCGTACCACGTAATCCTTTAAAGGGCGTTCTGAGTGAGTTATTTCGGCTACATGCTTTCTTTCCTTTGAATGAAAATTAGATTAGAGCCTTAGAGTCTTAATTTAATATTTAATAAGAGTATTAATTTAATAAAACTTAATAAATTTTTTTATGTGTGGTGATCAAGTAGTTATTTAATTTATAGGAATCAAAGTCAAAATCCGAAGAATGGATTTTGACTTTGGTAACATAAGATTGAATTGTAGAAAGAACCATCCGGATCTTTTTTTATCGATATTCCTGGTTACTAATACTAACTAGGAAATCTCTATTAAAAAAAAGAGTGAATTCTTTCAAAATAAAAGAGTGAATTCTTTCGCTTTCTTCCGTGGAATTAGTTAACAAGGTCTTGCATCTTTCTATATCTCCCGAAAACAATCCCCCACTAAGAATCCTTTTTGTTGGATCGTATTATAACGAATTCTTTGGGAGTTTTTAGGAAATACTTTAAAATTTTATTAAATTATGAAATTTATAAGACAAGAAAAGATAATAACTACTAATACGAATATAAAAAGGGTGGATTATCGTATATATATATTTCATGTAGAAACATGTAGAAAGATGAATTAGAAACATGTAGAAAGATGAATAGGTCCATTTATTTATATATTTATTGTATTTTATTAATTAATATATATTTCTTAAATTAATATATATTTCTTAAAACATATACTTATAGACTCCCTATCCCTATTAAGTATATATATACTCACTTAGGTATACTTAGTATAATATAACAATTATATATGAATTATAAGATATCTTTATAACAATATAAGGTTCAAATATAAAACAATAAATATAACAATAAATAACAGGTACAAATATTAAATCGAGGCACCCATTCTATGATAACTCTCAACAGTCTCCCCTCCATTTTTGTGCCTTTAGTGGGCTTAGTATTTCCGGCAATTGCAATGGCTTCTTTATCTCTTTATGTTCAAAAAAACAAGATTTTTTAGATACAACAAGGACAAATCTTATATATATATATTTTTTTTTCAAGACTTACTTGGATCATAACACGGATATCTATTTAGTAAAATATGGTATAATATGCGGCTTCCTTCGGGCATAAGCTCTTATGTATGTGTAAACATGATAAATGAATTATAACTATTTTCAAATAGATCGGGATCGGGGAGAATTTCTGAAATGTAAAGTCAATATATCTATATGTATTAGGAAATCATATGAAAGGGATGTTATTATTTTAGTTTGGATCTAAGAAATTCGATGAATTATCCCTAAAGGTTCACATCATAATAGTGCTGGTTGATGAGAGTTACTTCGGAAACAAAAAAAAGTAAAAAAAAAATTATTTTTGTTATTCTACCAATTCCAATAAAATGCAACTAGGTCTAGTTAGAGTATGAGTTGGCGATCAGAACGTATATGGGTAGAACTTATAGCGGGGTCTCGAAAAACAAGTAATTTCTGTTGGGCCTTTATTCTTTTTTTAGGTTCATTAGGGTTTTTATTGGTTGGAACGTCCAGTTATTTTGGTAGGAATTTTATATCTTTATTTCCTTCTCAGCAAATCATTTTTTTTCCACAAGGTATCGTGATGTCTTTCTATGGGATCGCAGGTCTTTTTATTAGCTCCTATTTGTGGTGCACAATTTCGTGGAATGTAGGTAGTGGTTATGATCGATTCGATATAAAAGAGGGCATAGTGTGTATTTTTCGTTGGGGATTTCCTGGAAAAAATCGTCGCATATTCCTCCGATTCCTTATGAAAGACATTCAGTCCATCAGAATAGAAATTAAAGAGGGTATTTATGCTCGTCGTGTCCTTTATATGGAAATAAAAGGACAAGGAGCCATTCCCTTGACTCGTACTGATGAGAATTTTACTCCACGAGAGATTGAGCAAAAAGCTGCTGAATTGGCCTATTTCTTGCGTGTACCAATTGAAGTATTTTGAAAAAAGGAACTGAAGAATGAATACTTTGCAAGAGATAAAAAACTCAAGAATCATCTTTTTTTCTATAGCATAACTTAACTGAAGTTTCTTCAGAACGCTTACTCGAGCCAAAGCAAACGTATATGAAACAATTCGAAAACTAAATTGTTTATGTCCACAATTTTTTTTATGCGTATGTAAATCCACTTAACTCAATTCAGTAACAAATCTAAATGATAGATTCATCATATATCAAAACAAAACATTTCATCATAAATCATAAAGTAAAGAATTTTTTTTTCTAAATATTTGATATTTTGATAGAACGGGAGTTCTTTCGTCTCGAAATCTGACTACTATTAATTTGAAGAGGGCTCTTTCTTATTCTATATTCTTTCTAAATTCAAGGACTAACCGCTGTACTGAATCACAAAAAAATCCGGAAATACATCGATGACTTGTAATAGAACTTATGCTTGATTTGTAATAGAACTTATGCTTGATAGAAATATTAGTATCATATAGAGTCGACGAATGAGGTGCGTTCATTAAAAATTTTTAAATTCACAGACGAAAAAATGGCAAAAAAGAAAGTATTAATTTCCCTTCTATATCTTGCATCTATAGTATTTTTGCCTTGGTGGATCTCTCTCTCATTTAATAAAAGTCTGGAATCTTGGTTTACTAATTGGTGGAATACTAGGCAATCCGAAATTTTTTTGAATGATATTCAAGAAAAGAGTATTCTAAAAGAATTCATAGACTTAGAGGAACTCTTACGTTTGGACGAAATGATAAAGGAATACCCGGAAACACATTTACAAAAGCCTCGCATCGAAATCTACAAAGAAACGATCCAATTGATCAAGATGCACAACGAGGATCGCATCCATACAATTTTACACTTCTCGACAAATATAATCTGTTTCGGTATTCTAAGTGGTTATTCTATTCTAGGTAATGAAGAACTTGTTATTCTTAACTCTTGGTTTCAAGAATTCCTATACAACTTAAGCGACACAATAAAAGCTTTTTCTATTCTTTTATTAACTGATTTATGTATAGGATTCCATTCGCCCCACGGTTGGGAATTAATGATTGGCTCTGTCTACAAAGATTTTGGATTTGCTCATAATGATCAAATTATATCCGGTCTTGTTTCTACTTTTCCAGTCATTTTAGATACAATTTTTAAATATTGGATCTTTCGTTATTTAAATCGTGTATCTCCTTCACTTGTAGTGATTTATCATTCAATGAATGACTGAAAAGTGATCGAACGATCCAATTATAATATTTGTTACTTTGTACATAAGCAAAACATTCAAAATTGTACTTACTACCCATCCAAGGGATTCCTCCAATATTCCAGTAAAATTATTTATATTTAATATTTAAGTAAATAGCAAAATTATAGATAGGGAACTATACTAGCGACCTACCTAATTTTATTGTAGAAATTTTCGGGATCAATGATTGGACCATGCAAACTAAAAATACCTTTTCTTGGATAAAGAAAGAGATTACTCGATCCATTTCCGTATCGCTCATGATATA